GTTTCTCGCTTTTGTCGATTGACTCGTGGGACTCTACTGAATTCCAGCATGGGTGTGGTAGATTACTGACGTGAAGCCGGACCTCTATGAGTGCTCTAGGATCAAAGCTATTCTCAAAACTAGATCCATTGGAGTGGGAAGTACTCAAGATGTAGAAGAGGACTCAAGCAGGGCTACCCACTGTCACCTCGCTTCTTCTTCCGGCTTCTTCCCTCTCACTTCAGGCATTTGCCGATGCTGACTGGGCTGGCATAACCTAGTGAATACCCTTATGATGACGATTCTTCTCCTGCTACATCCTGCATGCAGACCGCTCTACTAGTCTAGTACAGACCTTCACCAGCCAGTTCACTTTGCCTATTCCTCTTCTGCCGCATTCCCTAGCTTTGTGAAATGACTTGACGGATTTGCTTGCATTTCCCTCAGTGAATGATCCAACTTCACAAAGACACCATACGTTGGTGCGTTCCAGCTTTTGATGCGGCAAGCGACGCCCAAGAAAAGAACATGGAGAACGGGTCTTCTTTCGAGAAGCATTCCCCTGCCATTGGGGCCATGTTCTCTATTAGTGGTGCACCCCTGGTCACACCACACACGAAAAATATATCAGCAGGATATTCCGGCAAGAGATGAACGACACCGAGACGGGGATGCCGCTCTTTATAGTGGAAATCAAAGTCGTGTCAAAATAGTTCGTATGTTTGGGGTTTCCTTTCGGTTCAGCGCTACCATCGCACCTACTCGAGCGGAAAGATAAGACTCGGCAGCTACTGACTGCGAAAGATAGGTATAGATATGATTGCCTTCCGTAGGGCTAGGCTAGTTTGTGTCAATTCTTGGCTCACTTGTTGGTGGTTTCCTGGATCTATTGTTCTTGTGTTTTTCCTGGTTTAACAACATCTTTTTCTTAGCGCTGTTCCCAACAATTCTTTCCCCATCTCTTGATTTCTTAGCCCATTTGTTGTATTGCAGCGGAGAAGCTGGGGCTCCCCTTCGTGCCTCCGTACCTTGAGCAGAGCATGCGCATGGGCATCGGCAGTGTTGGCCTCAGCAACGTTGATGGAATGATCCAAGGCGTCCAACTATGCGTCTGCGGCAACCGGCATTCTCTCCAGCAGTGGCTCTGAGCTGGTCTGTCCTCCCACCTCCTCCAATAGCTCCATCTTAAGCTTCGAATTTGGCAGGAATGTATTAATGTTGTTGATACATCTGTTTGTACTTTGAAGGAAATTTGTGTATATACTACGGCATGCTATTGTTGATTTGTGGTTTACTCACTTCATCATGATGCTTAATTCGGTGGTGTTCTTGCGATTTTGGTTGCGCTGTAGGGGATGCATGTGTCGCTCACCCAGCAGGTGCAGCAGGTTGAGGACACATATGAGCTGCTGGCACTGGCTCTTGGGGAGGCAGCGACAGCCGACCTGTTCAGGAGGTCGGTGTTCTTTGTGTCGATCGGGAGCAACGACTTCATCCACTATTACCTGCGCAATGTGTCGGGCGTCCAGATGCGTTACCTCCCATGGGAGTTCAATCAGCTCCTTGTCAATGCAGTGAGGCAGGAAATCAAGGTGAATTTCTTGTTCTCCAGTTTATTCTGTCTGTGCAGCATTGCTCGCCTGCATTTGATTGTGCTAGTTCTATTTATTGTTGCAAGAATCGGTGTGCTGTGCATTATTTCTAAAGGCTGTAGCATCAGAAAAACTTCCTTGACCAATAGGGTAAATCAAGAAAACAGCAGTAGCAGCTGCAACAGGAGCTGAATATGCAACAGCAATCCAAGGACGCATACCCAGACGGAAACTAAGTTCCCACTCACGACCCATATAACAAGCTACACCAAGTAAGAAGTGTAGAACAATTAGCTCATAAGGACCGCCATTGTATAACCACTCATCAACAGATGCAGCTTCCCAAATTGGGTAAAAGTGCAATCCGATCGCCGCAGAAGTAGGAATAATGGCACCAGAGATAATATTGTTTCAATTTCAATTTCAATTTCAATTTCAATAAAGTAAAGAACCAGAAACAGGCTCAAGAATACCATCAATACCTACTGGAGGCGATGAAAGCGATAATAAATACAGAAGTTGCGGTCAATAAGGTAGGGATCATCAAAACACCGATGTAAAGACGGTTTTCGGTGCTAGTTATCCAGTTGCAGAAGCGACCCCACAGGCTTGTACTTTCGCGTCTCTCTGCAGTCATAGTAAGATCTTGGTTTATTCTAAAGGACTCCCAAGCACACGTATTAACTAGAAAGAAAATAGATAATAGAAGGCTTGTTATTATACAGTATAATATATAATATACTATATACCAATGTCAACCAAGCCAGCCCCAACAATAAAATTTTGTAAATGAAGTGAGTAAAAATTCAAAACTCAGATTGCTCTTTTCTATTTTCCATATGGGTTGTACGTATCAGCATGGCCTCCATATCCATAGTAACCACGCCGAATGAATGCATCCTGGTTACTACTTGGAATATAGATAGGCCAACCATTTTTATCGTAATACTTCATTCGATATATTTTTTTAGCTAGCGATGACAATGTCAAACATACCCCGATATCCACATTGTATCTAGTCCAATAAATTGATTTAGCCCGAAGCATCACATCACCTAAAAGACTGATATCCAGCTCCATATAATCCAACAATTGGGCTCTATTCTCCTGAAGAGAAGACACTTGAACTTCGTCATGTGCTATTGAGCCTTTTGAACCTAAGTGCGGACATAAAGTCTTAGCCAATGTTTCTAGACTATTAGGGAGTTGAGTGTATGAATCTCGTAGATGGAACACCAATTTCTTATTCCCCCTTTTTTTCCTATAAATTGATAACTGGTAAAGCTTCTTGTTCCTCATCAGCGGTTTGATGGTGTACTCGACCATATGACTGGCTAAAAACTTCATTAAGTCGATCGAGAAATTCGATTCGAAAAGTAAACTGTTTTCACGCCCTTGTGAGTAGATCCCAGTTTGGCTATACGCTCTATAAAATCTACCAACATTTTAGTACTCCTTTCTTCAAGGGAAGGTATTATCAAATTGTAATCTTCACAAAAATATGTGTCTATTTGATCATCCATGGCAGCCACATCATCCCCCGGATTCACCACTAAGAGCCCCGCAGCATAAGGTACAAGCACATTATTTAGTATAACAGTCTCTATATCGGCTACAATGAAAGGAAAACATTTCTGTTTCTTCTGCTTCAATGCCGTGATACACTCAGGATGTTTACGATACCTACCCGGAGCTCTTGCTCTAACTTCTCGTGGTTCACCCCTAGCTATGCCCGCTTCTATGAAATTCCAAATTATGCTTGCAATTTCATCGGAGCTAGGCAACTCTTTGTCAGTGATTTCATGCCTACCAAGCAGGTACACTCTAATGTATACACCCTTTAAGAAAAAAAATCCTTCTCGTATTCTGCTGCTTTTTTGATTCATTTTTTCTCAATAATAGCATAGACATCCATGTTGGGCGCAGCATTCCCACTTGAATCTTCCAAAGAGAAATAGCATGACCTATGATAAAGGACACAGGTTCTCCGCTTGCTCTTCTCATGTTATATCCAATAGTAAACTTCCCATATAACAATTCTGTATTGTACACGTACTTTTTGAGTAGTTTCATTAGGAACGGAACTTGTAATTGTAATAGAAGAAGAGGATTTTCTAGTCAGAATACGGTCGGGGGAAGACTATCACTGACCGAGCTTCTCTACACTGACCTTTCTTCTGGTCAAGTTCGCAGCTCTTCGAAGAAATCCGATTCTTTTCCTAGGAGAAGAGATTGATTCTAGTTATCTTTCTTTCAAAGCCATCCATGCATAGAGAAGACTGGGCCCAAAGCATTGTAGGTGAGCGAGTAATCTCTGGAATATCAGAAGAGATAGAGATGGTTCTTTTGGCTCATCAAATGGGACTCGGACTTTGCAGAAAGAGAGTAATGTTTCCTCCTTTCTCACTCGCCTGGCTGGTCTATTTATTGCTATTAGGTCCTAATAGAGAAGAAGCTTTTTCCTGCGAAGATCAAGTTGAACGGTGAGTTCTAAAGGTTTTCCTGATGTACCAGTGTCTGTGTCACTTTCCAAGTAGTCCTTTCTTATTTCTTCAAAGAAAGATTCCCATTTAGAATAAGGAAAGTCAAATAGGGAAGGAAAGAAAGCTTAGGGCTAAAAGAACCAATTTTTCTTGTTTTACCACTTCAGCTACAGCGATCAAGGGTTCGTGTTAAGTTTCGAACTTGTGAAGAATTGCCAGTGGGAGACTGTTTCTTTCTCTAATTCCACTGTTTCTTTCTCTAATTCCATAGTCTTTCAGCCAACAAAGCACTCTAATTTATGTATTAGAAATACTATTTGCTCGTAGCCTAGAGGTGTAGACAGGAATGCTATGTCAAGGCTAGGTTAGGTGCCTGGGAAAGCCTAGGATAGGAGCTCTTGGGCACATTACCCCTGCTACAGTTGAGGTTGACGGTCCCAGTCTTTTCTCTTTTTAGGTAATTAGGATCATTAAGAGGTGCTTAGAGGGGTGATACCAGAACGAATAGTTATTCTAACTTTAGGTCATATGGTGTAGCTGAAAGATCTACAAGTGTTTACCGTGATTCATCTTGAATTCCAATTATGTCCCTGCATTTCTGGTGTCCTTCTTGCTTCACTTCTTCTACTTGGACGGGGGAAGCCACTGGAGTCCCCGCCTCTAGTTGAGGGGCTTCCGGGACCCCCTCGATTTGTGGGGCTTCCGGGTTGACCGGAGGATGATGACTCCCCCGTTTCAAAATGTGTTCGCTTTTGGGGTAAGTCAAGAATTTCATCTTCCCTCGGTGGATGTTCTTATTTGGGCATCTTGTTTAGGTCCCGGGCCTAAAGCATTTACTAGGAACTGGGCTCAAGAGTCTGATTGCATTACTAGTTGTTCAGCCCTAAGGTACAACATGTCTGGGCTTGGAATGTATGTCACGCATGAGAGGACGCATTGGACTTTATTGGGAATCTTCTTGCTGTACTTCACAGTAAGTACAAGATTGACAGAAGAAGGCATAGGCTTAGGGACTGATAGAGAACTGTGAGCTGTTTAGTTAGCGGAGGGACGAATACTTACTAATAGCACTATCCTAGTCGTAGGAGGGGAATGCTTTCCCGGCTAGCTAGATGTAATTCACCAGCTTTCAAAGGTTTTTGAGGTTGGAAGGGGCATTCCTATTTTATTGACTTGCTTGCTAGCTTTCCAACTGTCACTACCGAGTATACGACGTTCACAAGGTGTTGGCTTACACATCAACAGTGAGTTTTTAGGATTGATATAAGAATATCCGGAGCATTTAGTGTAAGCTGGCCTACTTATGCCTCCATTTCAGTCTCGGGTGAATATTTCCATGCTGCGAAGAGCTTTCCAAAGGTTCAGAAAGGGGTTAACAATCCCGCAAAAATGAGTTTTCTGGCCGCAGGAGCTTATTAGTGAGAAGGAATCTATCCTGGCGCTCGTACTTTACTGATTGAGAACCTTATAATGTCGAGGAGGTCTCGTTGATCACGCTAGTTATGAATCTTGTAATCTTAGGAACTTGGTATGGTTCTAATAAACCAACATCTCGTGCCAGTCTCTAGCTCAGTGACTGGTGGGAGTAGTTTGCAGAATGAGCAAAGCTTTTTAGAAGGCAGATCTCTATGGAACGAACTCCCTTGAGGGTATACAGACCTATTCAATATGTCATTTCCGAAACCGTACCCGCCTGCTCAATCTTAGACACAGTGGCTACGTGCCTTCAAACCACCGGGGTTCCGTCTTATGTCCGCCGACAGGACTTCTAGAGCCAAGGCAAGGAAACAGAACTTCCACATCCTCTGTTCACACTACCTGGATTGGAATTGGTTCTATCGAGATATACAGACTTGAAACAGGAATTTCTTGGTAACAGCTTCTTCTTTGAAGCAAGTGCTTTCGGGTTGGCTCTTCTGATATGTGTATTTGCTACCCATACGGAACAATTTCATTGATGAAAGATGGATGGCTATATGATCAAAGGACTGGAAGAGAGTATTCTATGGTGGATAGGATGAAGAATAAGAGGTGCACTAATGAAAGAAAGAGGAGCAGTAGCTTCAATCTAAAGCATGTAATCTGAGCTGTCTATCCCGATAGGAAGTCAAGACCTAAAGTAAGCGGAAGCCAATCCTTATGAGAATGATAGGAGGGAGGCTAATCCGAGCAGTGGTAGATGCTCTTTATAGTTGTTCAATATGGCTCTTCAAGCTGAATGCGAGGAATGGAAGCAGTAGCACAACTGACTCATTCTTAGCTTCATTGCAATATTAGGCTTAGCTTTAGTAGAAGTACGGTGAAATAGATCGAGTTTCAAGTATCAGGTATCGCAGGTTGGAATTTCTGCAAATTCCCGTTAGGGCAATGAACTCTTCTCTGGCAACTCAACGGCATCAACACGGCCAGCACTCTTGATCAACTTCCCATTCTTATCTCGGGCCATCATCATCCCCATTGAATCCACTTCTCCCATGCCTCAGAACTATTGAAATCGGTTTCAGTCCCATATCAGTTTATCCATTGGTAATTCTAAAGCTTCACCATTTCCTAAGCTAGTCTATCTGAGGTTTTCTTTGCAACTTAGTTACTTTACCAGCCTCGACTGACCCGGATTATCACAATCGCAACCCTAACCTAGCGAAGGCTAGGGCCTATCTAGTTTAGTCAGTACTTTATCTAGATCTAGTTTAGTTAGTACTTTAGAGTTTAGGGTGTCTTCTCTTCCTTATGGGAATTCACTACTTATTTGATTGTTCTTGGAATTCTTATGGGCATATTTCCACAAGACTACGCTACCTTTCTTCTAGGATCTGCAGTTCAGGTTTAGGCTTTCATGGCTCTTTCTTTCGCTTGTTCCACGTTGCCATGGGTATCGAAACCCTGATACTCCCATCACTTGTCAATGAGACAACCAATCCTAGAACAATTAACCTACCTTTTCTCTGGCCTTGTGGCCTATTCTTGTTATTTAAGTACATGAGAACTTCAGTTGTAGAGGGCTAAAAGCGAGTTACTCCCCTCTACCATCAAAGGGTTAAAGATTAGTTGACACTAAACCAGACATAGCTCAGAGTTCTTTCTGTCTTAGGAACACTGCAGAAACACTGCTTTGAAGTAGTAGATTAGGGGATAAGAAAAGAAAAAGGCGAGTGAGAGTCTCGTTTTCAAATGAATAAAGAATTCCGAGTGAAAAGTAATTTCTCATTTACTTTCGTTCCCTCTTTTGATTCCATCAATTGCTTGATTTAGAATTGACATTGCATCAAGCGAAAGGGAACTCAGCCTGCCTACCCTATACAGTTGGTCAATAAGCTACCTCCCCTCCTCGATGACTAGGGGAGGGGGGTTCGCCCTACATTCAAAAAAGCCTTTTCTAGCTCAATCCTATCTTTGCTTTAAGCTTCAACTGGGCTTAGAGCTTTCTTAAAAAACTCTGACATGGAATGGGTGCTTAGTCATCTCAACGGTATTCTAATTCGACTCCTTCACCCTTGACCGAACCTCTTCTCTTGACCAGACTTCAATCCGGACTGTTGAGGCAGGAACTTATCTAACCCATTACGATTTCGGAAGAGAAAGAATGTCTCGCTATAGGACCTTGCTCTATCCCCAAGGATAGACATTTCTTCTTTTCCTCAGATTCTAGTTCTCCTAAGCTCCGTAGAAGAAGCCTATGGTTGACATTCCATTATACTCCTTAGTTAGACTCCTCGTCCTATTCCAATCACTAAAGGAATACATAACCTAAGACAGATAGATGATAGTCGTCCCAAGCAACAAACTCCTAGCCGCCTATTGGTTGATACTCTTTGTGAATATGTCAAAAGTACACCTACTTTAACTCATTCTTTCTTTACTTCATAAACTAATATGACAGATTCTAGGTGAGTGCTGGTAGACTTGACCCCAATCAATGATCTCCACTGTACTGTACCTATGCCAATGCCTATATGTACTCATCTGTGGTCCTATGTTTACTTTCCCTATATTCCAGCCAGAAGGCAATAAGCTTCTTACATTCATTAACTCTTCCCTCAGAAAGAAAAGAAAGGAATATCGAGTTGACTTATCTAGTATCTTACCTATTTCCATAGCCCTACCCAAGCAAAGACTCAGCTTATGCACGAGAACAGAAGGAGCTGTACCGGCAGGCTAAGGAGAAGAGGAGTCAGTCCCTCGGCAGGCATCATCGAACAGAGAAGACAAGATATGAGAGTTGCTTATCAAGTAGTACCACCTGAGTAAGAAAGGAATAGATTTCCGCAAATAGAGAATCTAAGTTAGAGTATAGTTGAGGAAGCTGACCCACATTTGCTCATGTCTCATGTAGAGTTAGAAGAAAGTAAAGTAGAGCCCTGGTGGATTTGCACTAGTAGATTGATTAGCAAGCAGCACGAGCAGAAAGAGGACCCCAGCCCCAGACTCAGTGAATCTCTGAGAGCAACACGCCTACCTCTTGGTTGTGCGCATCGCATCTAGTTAAGTGAGTTAATCGACGCTAGCTAGCGTTATTCCTTTCTTTGATTCTCCGCTACCCACCAAGGTAGAAGATTGCTTGATCCGCAAAAGAAGTATGCTTTATTTGCTTATAGAACAAAAGTATACGCTTGGGAAAGATAGACAGTCTTTCATATGGAATAGGGCATTCAGCAGATTGAAGAAGTAGCCTTTTTCAGTAGCTGTCTTGTAAGCAAGCGCCATACGTTCAATCTATACTGGCGAGAGTCTTTCCTCTTATAATACAAAGCCTGAGCGCGTTGGATGACTTAATGCCAGCTCTTTATCATACATCTTCTGTAGAACCAATAAATTGAAGGGATATGTGTTAGCACAGTCTTCTTGCTCGTCCTCTGCACCACGGTTTTCCTGTATACCGGCAGCTAGCATCCCATCAGTAACCTACTGGCGATATTTATTGAGGGGGGCTGGCCATGGTTTTTTAACCCACCCTTCCATTCAGATCCCAATCAGGGGGAGAGACGGGTTCAGCGAGCCCAATCTTACCGACGGTGAAACCTTAGCCCCCACATTTACTACATTTCTTTTTGGAGTGAAGCTAGCTACCATCCTAGTCAGAGGGAGAGGTCCTTTGCTTTGAACTGCCTTTACTCGGCTTCCGTTCAAAGATTCGTATCTGTTTTTCCGAACCAAATGATCAGATCGAACTCAGGTATTCGTTCCTGAACTATGCTCCCCAAGGGTTAAAGCAACTCGAATCTCTCTCCTTTCCTCAAAGGAATCGTTACGAGCAGAAAACTTGGAAGAAAAGTAAAGTACTGTACCAAACACAGTAGCGGCGTATTTAGCTACCTTAGAACCGTTACTCCACCGAGGAGCCGTTTATCCGACGCAAGACTAGCGCAATCCTTTTTTTCCAATGAGAAAATCCGAAACAATAGGTGTCTTCGGCCGATCAATTGGAGCCGAATCCCGTAGAGTAATCCGTTTTCGTAGCAAGGAAGGTGCCCTAAGCTAGGAAGCCGTGATTGGTAGGATCTTTCCTTAGAAGGAAATTCGCAACGCTCTAAATTTCTCTATTTTGATTCGCCATAGCCGCTTAGGGATAGCGCCGTTACTGTACCTGCTTTCGCTATTGCTGTTCCGCTTTGCCGTTATCCGTCCCTGGCCTTAGCATAATAGGAGGGTGCCTTTTTAGCGCAAGACGATGAAATAACAACCTAAGCTTTTCGGCATTAGCAAATTGATAAATCGAATAGATCCCCGGCCGTTGGATAGGAGCACTGCCGTTACCGTGCTTAGAATTGATGAAATTAGATTTATTACTAAACCCAGGATATTCCTATTCGTAGGTGGTATACAATTACCCCTATCCCTATTGTTTTGATACATGGCGTATTGGCTTTGCCGTAGAGCTAGCTAAAGATCCGTCTTTCCTGGATTAGTGATTACTTCAATCCATACCCCTATGGAATAACAAAAAGCAAGGGCAGAGGGACCAGGATCCGAAACCATACAATAATTCGTAGGAACCCACACCGGATAGAGGGCCGTCCCTTCCTCTTAAGAGGTGTAATTATGTTTGGGGATGACATTAGATAATCCGAATCGTAGTCCTCGTGGGAATGGTCGCAAAATGCGAAGGAGGACGCCTTGTCGAAGCTGGGGATCTAGATAGGTACCGATCTCGGTGGGGATGACCCTATTGAATCTATTGAATTTGTTTCATTCCTTTCATGCGCAGATGAACCTTGTCTGCTTTGGAAGTACCTTTGCCCTGGAGTGGAGGATTGTCCCGTGATTGAGGGATGTCCTTTCTCCTCGGAAGTAGGGTATTCGTATTCGTATTTTAGTAGAGGAGGTTCCGCCTTGCCTACTGCTTTGTTACCAGAGCTGGATCGATTTCATCTTTTCCCAGTGCCCATGCTCCTACTACTACTTATGCAGCTATTCAACCTCCCATAGATGGTAATGGTGCTTCCCCAGCAGCTGTTCCTACTCCTTTGGCTGGTGCCAAATCAGGTGACTTTTAAGTTGAAGCTTGCCCGCAGAACGATGTAACCATGCTGGCAGTACTATGATTGCCTTAGAGCGCAGATGTCTCTGTCCCTAGGAACGTGATGCTTAGGTGCGAGGTGAAACACAAGCAGGAGATCGAGAAGAAATCATACGGATTGCAACCTACAGATGAAGAATCTGCTTCATTGTTCCCACCATCTATATCAGATGTTTAATAAGAATAGGAATCGAATAAGCTGCTGATTGACTGAGGAAGCATTTGAAAAGAAAGGAAGGGTGATGCTTGTTAAACAAAGCTGCGTGTGGGGCCGCCACGTATAGCTGTAGTTTCTGCTGTAGCATCGGTTATTTCCGTTATTGCTGTAGTAGCATCGGTTATTGCTCAGGTTACGAATGACCCAATCTATCTATGGCAACCACCCCTACTTTTAGTAGATAGAGATGCGCACCTAGAAAAGACGGATGAAAGAGAACCTGCCCTTCTGACTTCTTCTCTTGTCTGTCCTTTACGCAAAGCGATCTATGGTCTCAACAAGCCCCGATAGCGTCGGTTTTTGAAGTTCAGCACAGTGGTTATCCAGGCAGGGTTTGCTCGGAGTGATCATGATTCGGCCATGTTCGTATCAGTTTATCCTCGAGGACGTGCTATTCTGTTGTTGTATGTTGATGATATCAAACTGACTGGTGATTACTCCGTTACCATATCGCTGATCGAGTGTCGCCTTCATCAATTATTTGCTATGAAGGCGCTGACGCGCCCTAAGCCTTTTATTGGCTTGGAGGTCGCATCGCACATTCTCCTCGTGGATATTTGGTATCTCAGATCAAATAACGTCATGACTTGATCACTCGAGCTCAACTCAATGATGAGAAGACTGTTGACACTCCCTTGGAGCTTTACGTTAAACTCCGTCCGACTGATGGCTCACCATTATCTGATCCGACGCAGTACAGACAGTAGGTCGGCAGTTTGGTTTATCTGACGATCTCTTGCCCAGATGGCTTTTCTTAAGAAAGTCAGCCTTTCATGGCTGCCCCCCGGTCAGTTCACTTTGCAGCAGTTCAT